ATTGCGCATTATTTTAATAGTGTAAATAAGCGTATTTTAGGCTTAAATAAAGCTTCTAGGGGGTGTCCTGTTTCCGGGGGGTTTGCAGGAGTGTTAGTTATCCCTGGAGTTTAGGGGGGTAGGGGGGTTTAACGCAAAGAAACCAGTGGTCATATTAGATATCTCTCGAGTAAAAGTTCACTCTTTATGCTCTTGATATCGAAGTATGCAAATCTTTGTTGCTATGCCTCCAAAAATACACCTTTATTACCTGCTTGACGCGTTAAATGTTCATACCTTGTCTGTTATTACCGTGTGCGCTCTGTAATGTCAAGTGAAAGGAAATAAAAAAAAAGAACCATAGCCCATTAGAGAGAACGCTCGGCATGGGGGGTTATCTCGCTTATGGACTCCACCATTAACGTATGCAAGCGTCGATGAAAGTATGTGGGATCATCTCTAGTAATGGACCTGAAGTAGGAACCAAATGCCGGGAATAATTCACCATGTGAAACCCCTTCTTCTACTTGTCCCTCACCTTCAATAACCGAAGGCGGTAAGTTATCAACCGATGCTAGCCTCTTATTGAGTCGTATAGTTAATTGCAGGATTGTTGGGAAACGTATAACTCAATCGATGAGTGTGTATAGTGGACCTTAGGCTTCTTAAGCCTTGGATAGAATATTAATCTTAAATAGAAGTGTTTATTAAGGTAAAAATTGCTTATGTATCTCTTCTTAATATGGTGGTATATGAATGGGTAATGCCTATGTATGTTGATTATACATAGATATGTACTACTTTATCATTAATAAATGGTTAAAGTAAATATGGGGGGATAATACATATATGTCCCTAATAAATGGTTAAAATAAATATGGGGGGATAATACATATATGTCATATGATAGAACATAAACTGAATTAGTACATACGCGTCAAAGAATAGTTTAGCTTAGAATCCTAGCTTTGGGGGTTAGGGGTGGGAGTTAAAATCTCCTTTCTTTGAGCAGTAGGGAGGATTTTAACCTCCGGCGTCCGGTTTACAAGACCGGTGCTCTGGCGCTGAGCTACTAGTGCAAGACCATCCTAGGGCTTTGTTTTCCACTCAGCCAGCTAGCGGGAATAAAGTTAAGAAGAGGAGGAAGTAAAGGACTGAAGCAACTTGGCCAATGATGATGAATGGGTGTTCAACTGGTATGCCTCCAATTCATGTAAGGATTGCGACGTCTGCGATGAGAGTTCAAAATAGAAATTGAGTGAGGGGGCGAAAAGTTAGGCCTCGCTGTTTTGACGTGTGGAGGATGGGCACCACAAGGAGTACAAGAATGGAGGCTAGGAGGGCCAAAACACCCCCTAGCTTATTGGGAATAGATCGAAGGATGGCGTAAGCAAACAAGAAGTATCATTCAGGCTTAATATGGGGCGGGGTGACTAAGGGGTTGGCGGGGGTGAAGTTGTCAGGGTCGCCCAGTAGGTTAGGAGAAAATAGGGCCAAGGCTGTGAGGGCAAGAAGCATTGCTGCGAAGCCCAACAAGTCTTTATAAGAGAAGTATGGGTGGAAAGAGATCTTGTCAGCGTCTGAGTTTAAGCCAAGGGGGTTATTAGAACCTGTTTCGTGTAAAAAGAGAAGGTGAATAAGAGTAGCGCCCGCGATAACGAAGGGGAAGAGGAAGTGGAATGCAAAGAAGCGGGTTAGTGTAGCGTTGTCTACTGAAAAGCCTCCCCAAATTCATTGAACAAGAGCATTACCGATGTAAGGAACTGCAGAGAGAAGGTTAGTGATGACAGTAGCCCCCCAGAATGATATTTGTCCTCAAGGGAGGACGTACCCAACAAAAGCTGTTATTATGACAAGAAGAAGAAGTACAACTCCAACGGTCCAGGTCTCTTTGTAGAGGTAGGAGCCGTAATATAAACCACGCCCGATATGGGCATAGATGCAGATAAAGAAGAAAGAGGCGCCGTTAGCGTGGAGGTTACGGATAAGCCAGCCGTAATTGACATCTCGGCAGATGTGGCCAACAGAGGAGAAAGCTGTTGCGATGTCGGAAGTATAGTGTATGGCTAAGAATAGCCCCGTAAGGATTTGGATAATTAAGCAAAGGCCAAGTAGGGAACCAAAGTTTCATCATACCGAAATATTAGAGGGGGCGGGGAGGTCAACTAGTGCGCTGTTTGCGATTTTTAGTAGGGGATGGGTTTTTCGTAGGCTTGCCATTAAGGGTTCTTGTAGTTGAGTTACAACGGTGGTTTTTCAAGCCATTAGTCCTGGTTAGAGTCCTGGCAGGAATTATGACCTACGTTATGTTTTTGTTCTTATTGGGGTTAGTATTGGGTTTAGTAGCTGTTGCTTCTAATCCTTCCCCTTATTTTGCTGCTTTGGGGCTGGTAGTTGTAGCGGGCATGGGGTGTGGTATACTTCTTTATCACGGAGGATTATTCTTGTCGTTAGTGCTGTTTCTAATTTATCTAGGCGGGATGCTAGTGGTTTTTGCGTATTCAGCAGCACTTGCTGCTGAACCGTTCCCTAAAACTTGGGGCAGTCGGTCGGTTATGCTTTATGCAACGCTGTATGTGGTTGTAGTGGGAGTAATTGCAAGCACCTTGTGGGGTGGGTGGTACGAGGCATCTTGGGTGCCGGCTCAGGAGCTAGGGGATTTTTCAGTGTTCCGGGGGGACATGGGAGGGGTAGCTCTTATATATTCGTCGGGAGGGGGCATTCTTATTATAACTGCTTGAGCGCTTTTGCTCACGCTGCTGGTTGTTTTAGAGCTGACTCGGGGTCTTAGCCGTGGAAGTCTCCGGGCAGTTTAACCCGTAGTTAGGAGAATAGTAAAGACAAGGGTAAGGAGAAATAAAGCTAAATATGTTTTGATCAAGCCCTGTTGTGTATCGCTAGTTGTGGTGATCAGAGGGAGGCTTGAGGTGGCAATGGCTTTAGGGCCTGTCTTTTCAAGTCAAGTTTGGTCTACTATTTGGCTAGCAATTGTTTGGCCTAGGACTAAATTGAGCTTGGGGGTAAGGCGATGGATAATAGTCGGGAAAAATCCCAGTATGTTGGAGAAGTGGTGGGTGGCTTTATTAGGGGTTGTTTGGTGTTGCTTAGTTGTGAGGGATGCTAGCTCTAGGGCTAGGAGGAGCCCCAGGATTGTAACGATAAGGGCTGCTAGTTTAAGTAAGGGGGGTATAGTCATGATGGGGGTTTTGAGAGGAGTGATGCTAGAAGTAATTAGGAGGCCAGCAACGATGCTTCCTCAGGCAAGGCGTTTGATTGGGTTAATCACGGCGGGGGTGTTTTCATTGATGGGGGAAAATGAGTTAAACCGAGGGTGGCCCATAGACACGAAGAAAACTACACGAAGGCTATAAATGGCTGTGAAGGAAGTGGCGAGGAGGGTAAGAGTGAGGGCTCAGGCGTTTAGGTGGGATGTGTTTAGGGCTTCAATAATGGCGTCTTTTGAAAAGAAGCCTGCCAGGAAAGGGGTGCCGGTGAGGGCTAGACTGCCGATTGTTAAACAAGAGGAAGTAAAGGGGGTGAGGTGGTGTATTCCGCCCATTTTACGAATATCCTGCTCATCATTTAGGCTATGGATAATCGACCCTGAGCAGAGGAAAAGTATTGCTTTAAAGAAAGCATGGGTGCAGATGTGGAGGAAGGCAAGTTGAGGTTGGTTAAGTCCGATAGTAACCATTATTAGCCCAAGTTGGCTAGATGTAGAGAAAGCAACAATCTTCTTGATATCGTTTTGAGTAAGTGCGCAGGTGGCTGTGAAAAGAGTTGTTAGGGCACCTAGGCAGAGGCAGGTGGTTAAAGCAATTTGGTTACCCTCGAGAAGGGGACTCATGCGTACCAGCAGAAAAATGCCGGCAACGACTATGGTGCTTGAGTGTAATAGGGCAGATACCGGCGTAGGACCCTCTATGGCAGAGGGAAGCCAAGGATGGAGACCGAACTGAGCTGACTTGCCGGTAGCGGCGAGAATAAGTCCCAAGAGTGGGAAGGTAAGATCGAAGTCCTTAGAGGCCACGAAGATTTGTTGCATTTCTCATGAGTTGAGGTTTATTGCCATTCATGCTATGGCGAAAATTAGTCCTACATCTCCAACTCGGTTATACACAACGGCCTGTAGGGCGGCAGTGTTTGCGTCTGCTCGTCCGTGTCATCAGCCGATAAGAAGAAAAGACATAATGCCCACTCCTTCCCAGCCAATGAATAGCTGAAACATATTATTTGCTGTTACTAGAGTAATTATTGAGATAAGGAAAATTAGCAGGTACTTAAAGAACCGATTTATGTTAGGGTCTGCGTGTATGTACCAAGATGCGAATTCAAGAATAGACCAAGTTACATAGAGGGCGATGGGGGTAAAGATGATGGAGTAGTGGTCAAATTTAAAGCTGAGGCTGATATCAAAACACAATGTGTTTATCCAGGTTCAGGACGTAACGATTGTTTCTGCGCCTTCATTAAAAAATAGAAACAGGGGCAGGAGGCTAATGAAGAAACTTAATTTTACTGCTGTTTTGACATGCGTGATTGCCCAGCTTGGAGCTTTCACGTGCGGGCTTAGGGTGGAGAGCACCGGGCAAGCTAGTAATGTAAAAATAATAATTAAGCTCGAGGTTATTGTAAGTGAAGTGGGATGCATAGCTGCTACTTGGATTTGCACCAAGAGTTTTTGGTTCCTAAGACCAATGGATGAGCTGTTATCCTTTAGGAGCCGGGCGAGTGAGCCCTGGGGTCCAACCAAGGTCGCGGAGATTAGCAGTCTTCGTTGCTAGCGAGCCTCTCTCGGTGAATAAGGGGATTTTAGCCCCTGTCTTTAGAATCACAATCTAATATTTTTGTTAAACTATATCTACATGTAGCCCACCCTCAGATTAGCTCTGGCTTGAGAATCAGCAGGAGCAGGGGGATTAGGTGAAGGGCTATTAGTAGGTGTTCTCGTGTATGGGAGGGGTCTAGGGCAATAATGTGTGCTGGGAGAGGGCCCCGCTGGCTCATAAGGAACATGTACAAAGAGTAACTCGCAGTGATAAGTGTGCCTGCCCCAGTCAAAGCGATAGTTCATCAAGACCAGTTGAATAAAGAAGTAATAATCATTAGTTCCCCCATAAGATTAGGTAGGGGAGGGAGTGCTAAGTTTGCAAGGCTTGCGATGAATCATCAGGCTGTCATAAGGGGAAGAACTATTTGTAGACCTCGAGCTAGTAGTATCGTGCGGCTATGTGTTCGTTCATAGCTTGTGTTAGCAAGGCAGAAAAGTGCAGAGGATGCTAGTCCGTGAGCAATTATAAGAACAAGGGCCCCGGTAAATCCTCAGGGGGTTTGGATAAGAATGCCCCCTACAACTAGCCCCATATGGCTTACAGAAGAATAGGCAATGAGAGCTTTTAGGTCCGTTTGACGGAGGCAAATAGAGCCAGTTATAATTACACCCCAAAGGGCAAAGACAATAAAGGGGTAACTTAATTCTTTGGTGAGGGGCTCAAGTATCACAACTATCCGCATCATGCCGTAGCCCCCTAGCTTTAGGAGCACAGCAGCGAGGATTATTGAGCCTGCGACCGGAGCCTCAACATGTGCTTTGGGGAGTCAAAGATGGACACCGTACAGGGGTATTTTCACTAAAAAAGCCAGAAGGCAGCCCGCTCATCATAACTTGTGGGCATACGATGTTAGCTCTACTGGGTCCGAGTATTGAATGGTAAAAAGGGATAGGGTGCCAGCGCTATTTTGGAGAAGGAGAAGAGCAACAAGCAGTGGAAGAGAGCCAGCGAGAGTGTAAAAGAGGAAATAAACCCCTGCATTTAAACGTTCAGTTTGGTTACCTCAACGAGTAATAAGAATAAGGGTGGGGATAAGGGTAGCTTCAAACATAACATAAAACATAATAATCTCGGTAGCACCGAAAGCTAGAATAAGAAAAATCTGGAGAGATGTGAGGAGGATAAGGTAAGTTCGTTGTCGGTTGAGAGGCTCAGAGGCTGTGTGTTTCTGGCTTGCAAGAATCATAAGAGGCAGTAGTCAACAAGTAAGGACTAGAAGAGGTGTCGATAGGGTATCTGTTGCTAAGAAGGGGTTGAGGCTTGATCATCCTGTTTCTGCCATGTTAATAAGTCATGACAAGCTAAAGAGTGCAATCAACAAACTGTGCATGAGGGTAGTAGGTCAAAGTCATTTGGGGGAAGCTATTCAAGCAGTTGGGATAAGCATAAGGGTGGGAACTAAAATTTTTAACATTGGAGCAGGTTTAAGCTTTTAAGGCGAGTGGTGCCGTGAGTGCGGGCAGCCGCTACTAGGAGGGAAAGTCCGGCGCTTGCTTCACAAGCTGAAAATGCCAGTAGAACCAGTGGCACTGCAGAGAAGTTTGCTGAGCCTAGCTGTAAGGCCCAAAGAGAGAGGGCAATGAACAAGGATAGCATCATTCCTTCTAAACATAGAAGAGCGGAAAGCAGGTGGGTTCGATGAAAGGCTAGGCCGGTTAATCCTAGTATAAAAGCCGATGAGAAGGCAAAGTGAACAGGGGTCATTAGACAAATATGGACTTTAACCACAAGTTTTTGAGCCGAAATCAAAGGTTTTTCTTAAACTAATTGTCTATTCAGCTCACTCTAGGCCACCTTGAAGCCACTCGTAGACTAGACCTAAAGTGAGGATGACTAAAACGGCTGCAGTAAGAATAACAGCGTTTAAAGGGCACGCTTGTTGGTCGCCTCAAGGCAGGGGAAGTAGGAGGGCAATTTCTAGGTCAAAGAGCAAAAAAAGAATTGCAACGAGAAAAAATCGGAGTGAAAAAGGTAAACGGGCTGAAAGTCCCGGGTCAAAACCGCATTCGAAGGGGGAAAGCTTCTCCAGGGTGACGCTTTTTATGGGCAATCAAAAAGCTACAAGGGCTAAAACGAGAGAAAGTAGGGCGCCGATACTGATCATGGCTACAGTTGTGTTCATTATCTTTCCTTGGGGTTTAACCAAGACCGGGTGATTGGAAGTCACTTATACTGACATTTAGTACTAGAAAGATTAAGATCCTCATCAGTAGATGGAGATATAAAGGAATAGTCATACGACGTCTACAAAGTGTCAGTATCAAGCGGCTGCTTCAAATCCGAAGTGATGGTCAGATGTAAAGTGATGTAGAATTTGACGGACTAAACAAACGGCCAGGAAAGTAGAGCCAATAATTACGTGGAGGCCATGGAAGCCGGTAGCCACAAAGAAGGTGGAGCCGTACACGCCGTCTGCGATAGTAAATGGGGCTTCGTAATACTCTAGGCCCTGAAGGAACGTGAAATAAAAGCCAAGGAGAATCGTTAGGGCGAGAGATTGAACTGTTTGTTTGCGTTCTCCGGCTATAATGCTGTGGTGGCATCACGTGACTGTTACCCCAGAGGCAAGAAGGACGGCTGTGTTGAGTAGGGGAACTTCGAAGGGGTCAAGAGTAGTGATACCGGCAGGGGGTCAGCAGCCCCCTAGTTCAGGGGTAGGTGCAAGGCTTGCGTGATAAAAGGCCCAAAAGAAGCCCAAGAAAAAAAAGACTTCTGAGGTAATAAAAAGAATTATTCCGTAACGAAGTCCCTTTTGGACCGGGGGTGTATGATGTCCTTGGAATGTTCCTTCTCGTACGATGTCTCGTCACCACTGAAATATAGTGAGTAGAAGAAGAATGGTTCCAAGTGTTATTAGGATTGTGGATTGAAAGTGGAATCAGGTTGCAAGACCTGATGTTATTAGCAGGGCAGCGATTGCCCCTGTAAGAGGCCAAGGGCTCGGGTCAACTATGTGGTATGGATGTGCTTGATGGGCCATTAGACGTTTTCTTGAAGATAGAGGGTTAAAAGAAGCACAAACACGTAGGCTTGAATTATAGCTACAGCAACTTCTAGGAGGGTTAGTAGAACAAGAACTGTTGATGTCAGAAGGGCCACAGCTGGTATCGAAGAGAGAAGGACAAAAGCGGCTGTTGAGATCAGCTGGATGAGGAGGTGGCCAGCGGTTAAGTTGGCGGTGAGTCGGACCCCTAGGGCTAAGGGGCGAATAAAGAGGCTAATTGTCTCGATGACGATAAGGACAGGGATTAGTGGCCCTGGAGTGCCTTCGGGCAATAGATGCCCTAGAGCGTGCGTAGGCTGGTTTCGTATTCCGATAATAACTGTTGCGAGCCATAGCGGAGTTGCAAGACCAAGGTTGAGAGAAAGTTGTGTGGTGGGAGTAAAGGTGTAGGGAAGTAAGCCCATCATGTTCATGGTGATTAAAAAGATCATGAGGGAAGTTAGTAGGGCCGCTCATTTGTGGCCCCCAAGACTAAGAGGGAGAAGCAGTTGTTGCGTAAAGCGATTAATAAATCAGCCTTGGAGGGCAAGGAAGCGACTGTTAAGTCATCGGGTTGAAGGGGCAGGATATATGATTCAGGGGAGGGTGAGAGCGAGGGCGATTAGTGGAATTCCTAGGAGTGTGGGGCTTATAAACTGGTCAAAAAGGCTTACTGTCATGGTCAGGTTCAGGATTCTGTTTTGGGCTTGGCGGCGCTTTGGAGTGTGGGCTCGTTTGGGAAAGTGTGGGCTATTACTTTAGGGGGAATAACGGCTAAGAAAACTAGTCACGAGAAGACTAGGATCGCAAATCAAGGGGCGGGGTTGAGTTGGGGCATGTCACTAAGGGTGGTCGGGAGTCACCAATCTTTAGCTTAAAAGGCTAATGCTGTTCCTGTTTAGCTTCTTAGTGAGGCGTCTTCGAGTATTCGGGACGATCAGTTTTCAAAGTGTTCTAGAGGGACTGCTTCAACTACGATTGGCATAAAGCTGTGGTTTGCTCCGCAAATCTCAGAGCATTGGCCGTAAAAAATACCGGGACGAGATGCAATGAAGGCTGTTTGATTAAGGCGGCCTGGGACTGCGTCTATTTTGATGCCTAGGGCTGGCACGGCTCAGGAGTGGAGAACATCATCAGCGGAGACTAGTACACGGATTGGGGATTCTACTGGGATTACCATTCGGTGGTCGGCCTCTAAAAGCCGGAATTGGCCGGGGTTTAAATCTTGTGTGGGGATTATGTATGCATCGAATCCGAGGTCTTCGTAGTCTGTGTACTCGTAGCTTCAGTACCACTGGTGCCCGACAGCTTTAATAGTAAGGAGGGGGCTGTTAATCTCATCTATGAGGTAAAGAATGCGCAGGGAGGGGAGGGCGATTAGGATAAGAATAATTGCTGGGAGGACTGTTCAGATAATCTCAATTTCTTGTGAGTCTAAGATGTATTTGTTGGTTAATTTTGTGGAGACTATCGCCACAATAATGTAAAGTACTAAAGTGCTAATTAGGAAGACGATTATTAAGGCGTGATCGTGAAAGTGAAGAAGTTCTTCTATAACAGGTGAAGCTGCATCTTGAAATCCTAATTGGGAGGGATGGGCCATTAGTAGTTAAGACACGCGGGGCTTTAACCCACGACTCTGCCTTGACAAGGCGGTGTAATAGACCACTTTACTAGTGTCTTATAAAGAAAGTGACAGAGCGGTTATGTGGCTGGCTTGAAACCAGTTTATGGGGGTTCAACTCCTCCTTTTCTCGTTAGTTTGATTGAGCCAGAACAAAGGCGGGCTCTTCGAATGTGTGGTAGGGGGGAGGGCAGCCGTGTAGTCATTCTACGTTAGTTGTTGTGAGTTCTACTGCTAGGACTTCACGTTTCGCAGCAAATGCTTCTCAAATAATAAATAGGAACATGATCACTGCGGCGAGGGAGATTAAAGAGCCAATAGAAGAGACCGTGTTTCATAGGGTGTAGGCATCTGGGTAGTCTGAGTATCGTCGGGGCATTCCAGCTAGGCCCAGGAAATGCTGAGGGAAGAAAGTGAGGTTTACCCCCAGAAATATTACTCCGAAATGGATTTTTGTTCAGGTACTATGAAGGGTATAGCCTGAGAAAAGGGGGAATCAGTGTACGAAACCAGCAACAATGGCGAATACGGCGCCTATAGACAGGACGTAGTGGAAGTGGGCAACCACATAGTAGGTGTCATGTAGCACAATATCAAGGGATGAGTTAGCAAGGACAATTCCTGTTAGTCCTCCGACTGTAAAAAGAAAGATGAACCCGAGGGCTCACAGAAGGGGAGTTTCTCATTTAATAGAGCCTCCATGTAGAGTGGCAAGTCAGCTAAAGACTTTGACGCCTGTGGGGATGGCAATAATCATAGTAGCTGATGTGAAGTAAGCACGTGTGTCTACGTCTATCCCGACTGTAAACATGTGGTGGGCCCATACGATGAATCCTAGAAGACCGATGGCCATCATAGCTCAAACCATGCCCATGTAGCCGAAAGGTTCTTTTTTACCAGAGTAGTACGCTACAATATGGGAAACTATTCCGAAGCCAGGAAGAATAAGGATATATACTTCAGGGTGGCCAAAGAATCAGAAGAGGTGTTGGTAAAGAATGGGGTCTCCGCCCCCTGCTGGGTCGAAGAAGGTGGTGTTGAGGTTGCGGTCTGTTAGGAGCATGGTAATGCCGGCAGCAAGAACAGGAAGAGAGAGAAGGAGTAAAACTGCAGTAATCAGTACGGATCACACGAAAAGAGGGGTCTGGTACTGGGAGATAGCGGGAGGTTTCATGTTAATGATAGTTGTAATAAAATTAATGGCCCCTAAAATTGAGGAGATTCCTGCCAGATGCAAAGAAAAGATCGTTAGGTCAACAGAGGCCCCAGCGTGTGCCAGGTTGCCAGCAAGAGGGGGATAAACTGTTCATCCCGTACCAGCTCCAGCTTCTACGCCGGAAGAGGCTAGGAGTAAGAGGAAAGAAGGGGGGAGAAGTCAAAAGCTCATATTATTTATTCGAGGGAATGCTATATCAGGAGCACCGATCATTAGTGGGATAAGTCAGTTCCCAAAACCCCCGATCATGATCGGTATTACTATAAAGAAAATTATTACGAAAGCATGCGCCGTAACAATTACATTGTAAATCTGGTCGTCCCCTAAAAGGGCTCCGGGTTGGCTCAGCTCTGCTCGAATTAAGAGGCTTAGGGCTGTGCCCACTATTCCGGGTCAAGCACCAAATACTAGATAAAGGGTGCCAATGTCTTTGTGATTAGTCGAGAAGAATCATCGTGTGATGGCCACAGGTAGATGGCTGAGCTTAAGCGGTGGATTGTAACCCCATAGACAGAGGTTTGAGTCCTCTTCTTATCAAGCCCCAAGGTGTTAAACATACAAGATTGCAAATCTTGAGAGGCAGACTAGTTATCTGCTGGGGCTTTCCCCCGCCTCTACCCGTTTCGACAGGCGGGGGAAAGGTAGGTTGATGCTCGCTGGTTTGAGCACTTAGCTGTTAACTAAGAATTCGCAGGATCGAAGCCTGCCTACCTAGAAAGGCTTTAGCTTAATTAAAGTGTCTGTTTTGCATGCAGGAGATGTGGGTTAGTATCCCGCAAGTCTTATCAAGGACTAGGGGATTTCCACCCCTACTTAGGGCTTTGAAGGCCCTTGGTCTTATGTTAGCCTAAGTCCTTTAGAGGGTGAGGAATGTAACCGCGGCAGGGGTTAGAGGGAGGAGCAGTAATGTGGCGGCGGTTGAGACAGCAAGTAGCATTGTAGGGTGCAAGTAGGGGAAACGTCATGGGGCTGTGCCGGTTGTGTTGTTAGGTGACATAGTGAGAGTCATAGCATAGGAAAGGCGTAAGTAGAAGTATAGGCTAAGGAGCGCAGTTAGTGCCGCCAGTGTAGCAGTAGCGCCTAGGTCTTGTTTAGTTAGTTCTTGTAAAATAAGTCATTTAGGCATAAACCCGGTAAGTGGGGGAAGACCACCAAGGGACAGCAAGACAAGAGGGGTTAAAGATGTAAAGGCGGGTGCTTTTGCTCAGGAAGTGGCGAGAGCGTTAATGCTAGTAGAGTTAGTAAGTTTAAACACAAGGAAAGTTGATGAGGTTATTAGAATATATGTAAGAAGGGTAATGAAGGTCAAAGAAGGGGAGAATTGAAGGACTAGTAGCATCCACCCCAGATGAGCAATGGAGGAATAAGCAAGGATTTTGCGCAGTTGCGTTTGGTTTAGGCCCCCCCATCCTCCCACAAGGGTAGATGCAAGCCCTAATACAATTAGGAGGGTTGAATTGGCAGGTTGAATTTGCATGAGGAGCGCAAAGGGGGCTAACTTTTGTCAAGTGGAGAGGATAAGCCCGGTAGTAAGGTCTAACCCTTGGAGAACTTCCGGCAGTCAGGAATGAATAGGAGCAAGTCCAAGTTTTAATGCTAGTGCTAAAGTGACTAGTGTTACAGGAAGGGGGTGTGATATTTGCAGAATGTCCCATTGCCCTGTTAGTCAGGCGTTAGAAGTACTGGCAAAGAGGAGTGTTGCGGCTGCGGTGGCTTGAGTGAGGAAATATTTAGTGGTTGCTTCAACTGCCCGGGGGTGATGATGTTGCGCTATTAGAGGTATAATAGCGAGGGTGTTTATCTCGAGGCCCATCCAGGCGAGGAACCAGTGGGAGCTAGCAAATGTCACGGTGGTACCAAGGCCTAAACTAAATAGAAGGACAGGTAAAATGTACGGATTCATTAGCAAAGGAAGGATTTTAACCAACATGTTAGGGGTATGGGCCCAAGAGCTTATTTAGCTGACCTTGCTAGGAAGTGGTGTAGTGGAAGCACTAAGAGTTTTGATCTCTTTAGGTAGGGTTCGAGCCCCTTCTTTCTAAGGAGTCGGGGGGACTTTAACCCCCATAAGTCACTCTATCAAAGTGGCCCTTTACTTCAGGCACAGCTCCTTGGCTATACTTGCGGGGGTAAGCCGGCAAAAGCAACCGGGATGGCGAGGTACCAAATTACTATTGCGAGAGCCATGGGAAGAAAGTTTTTTCAGACTAAGTGCATGAGTTGGTCGTACCGGAGCCGGGGGTACGAGGCTCGGACTCAAATAAAGACTGTGGAGAGTAAGGCCATTTTAACTAATATATTAGAAGTAGTGAGTTCTGGCATAGAGGCGATGTAAGAGGACCCTAGGAACAGTATAACAGAAAGAATATTTATTAATAAAATATTGGCATATTCTGCCAAGAAAAATAGAGCGAATTGTCCTCCTGTGTATTCTACGTTAAAGCCTGAGACTAGCTCCGACTCTCCTTCTGTGAGGTCAAAGGGGGCACGATTGGTCTCGGCTAGAAGGGAAATGTACCATATGGTAGCAAGAGGCCAGGCGGGCAAGATGAGTCAGACACTTTCTTGGGCGGTGCTAAATATCTGTAGCGTGTAACCCCCTGCAAGAAAAATAAGACAGAGGAGAATAAGGCCAAGACTTACTTCATAAGAAATAGTTTGGGCGACTGCTCGTAGGGCCCCAAATAGAGCATATTTTGAATTAGAGGCTCATCCTGAGCCTAAAATAGAATAAACGGATAAGCTGGAGAGGGCAAGAATAAATAGAATACCAAGGTTCATATCAACGAGGGGTTTAGGTATGGGTACAGGGGACCAAAGTCCAAGAGCTAGGGTGAGGGCCAGGACTGGTGTGAGGAGAAACATTGTGGGGGAAGAAGATAATGGGCGTAGGCCCTCCTTAGTAAATAGCTTAATACCGTCGGCAAAAGGCTGTAGTAGTCCGACGGGGCCTACAACATTCGGGCCTTTACGCAGCTGTATATAGCCAAGGATTTTTCGTTCAAGGAGGGTAAAGAAAGCGACTGATAGGAGAACAGGGGCGATGAGGGCAAGGGGATTAATGATGTTAATAATGATAGTGGAGGCCATAGTTAAGGAGAGGATTTGAACCTCTGTCGAAAGAGCTTAGGTCTTTTGCAATTACCGGGCTCTGCCACCTTAACATGCCTTTTTCTCAGGCACAAGGGCATGCCCTTTTGCCTACTTTAGTTGACTTCAACAGGTAGGGGGGAGGCGTGCCTTAGGCAGGGGCCTCTTCTTTTCGGTCCTTTCGTACTAGAAAAGATCATAGCATAGATAGAAACTGACCTGGATTACTCCGGTCTGAACTCAGATCACGTAGGACTTTAATCGTTGAACAAACGAACCCTTAATAGCGGCTGCACCATTAGGATGTCCTGATCCAACATCGAGGTCGTAAACCCCCTTGTCGATATGGGCTCTAAAAGAGGATTGCGCTGTTATCCCTAGGGTAACTCGGTCCGTTGATCGGCATTGCCGGATCTTACTGGTCAGAAGTTCTGTTTACTAGAGCTGTAGCTCTTAGTTGTAGGAGGGGTTCTCCCATTCCACGTGGGGGTTATTTAATTCCCCGCGGTCGCCCCAACCAAAGACATTAGGACAGGTCTCATTTGGTTTAGTCCTTTATCAAGGGTGCTTAACATGAGCTGTCTTGGTGTCTAAAGCTCCATAGGGTCTTCTCGTCTTATGTTTTTATTCCCGCTTCTGCACGGAAAGATCAATTTCATTGACTAGAAAGAGGAGACAGCTAAGCCCTCGTTATGCCATTCATACGGGTCTCCATTTAAAAGACAAGTGATTGCGCTACCTTCGCACGGTCAAAATACCGCGGCCGTTAAACAAATAGTCACAGGGCAGGCGGGACCTCTTATTTTTGAGTTCTACAAGAGGCGATGTTTTTGGTAAACAGGCGAGGCTTAATGTGTTTGCCGAGTTCCTTCTCTTTCTTTTAGTCTTTCCCTGGGGGCACACCTGTGTAGGGGTAACGGTTAGTTTTTGGATATTTTTCTAGTTGTTTGGTCTATGATCCAGTACCCTCTTTATTTGGGGCCGTTAAGAGTCGGCGGTTTGTCCGTTCCGACGTACACGTGTGCGGGGAGAGAGTCTTTAGCTCTCTTATTACTCATATTAGCATAATCACTCCCATGCGGGCATGGGACGGTCCAGTATGTTTAGGGGGGTAAGATTAGGTGATCAAAATAAGAAGGTTTAAGTAGCATACCTGAGCTTTAACGCTTTCTACGGGGATGGCTGCTTTTAGGCCCACCAGAGTATTCAGCTTTAATTATTATGATCTTTACCCGCCTAATAAAGTTGTGTCTTGATTCAAAGGGGCTGTACCCCCTTTGACTAACTCTCTTAGTTTCTTTAATGCATCAATAGGGGTCAGACTAAGGTGAAAAGAGAAGCCGAGAGGCTGAACTTCTATTCACTTCTTGGACAACCAGCTATAACTAGGTTCGGTAGGTTTGTCACCTCTACTCAAAGCTCTCCCCACTCTTTTGCCACAGAGACGGGTGTGCCCTATTAATAGGCTGTCTTGGAGTAGCTCACGTAGTTTCGGGACGTCAAACTAAAGTACTCTTTGCTTGGGGTACACTTGCTAAATCATGATGCAAAAGGTACGAGGCATAATCTCTGCTTTTTTAGGCTTTACTGGTTTGTTTCATTTCTCTTTCAGCATTCCCTTGCGGTACTTTCTCTATTGCGCCTTAGTCTCTTTTCTATCGCCTATACTAAGGGGGAAAAATGGTTTGTTTAATATAAATACTAGGGTAGTTAGGGGTTATTAACAGGGGTTTGTTGAACTTGCTTGGGTGGGCTAGCTGTTGGGCGTCAGGGCGACCCGACTTGCACGGGGGACTTCTCAGTGTAAGGGAGATGCTTTTCTATCTTAGCTACGCTCTGATTTTTCCAAGCGCACCTTCCGGTACACTTACCATGTTACGACTTGCCTCCCCTTTTATGTTATTAGGTTTTAATTAACTAGTTGGTGTTCTTGGGGAGAGTGACGGGCGGTGTGTGCGCGCTTCAGGGCCAGTTTCAGCGGGACGCTCTATTTCCTGCTTACTGCTAAATCCTCCTTCAGGTGTACGTTTCATTACACCATTCGTGTTCGCTGTAGTAGCGAATGTAGCCCATTTCTTCCCCCTCCATACGCTACACCTCGACCTGACGTTTTAGGTTCTACCAGTTTTGCTTACTATTAGACCTTCACAGGGTAAGCTGACGACGGCGGTATATAGGCGGGAAAAACAAGGAAGGGTGAGGTTGAACGGGGGTTATCGGTTCTAGAACAGGCTCCTCTAGGTGGATCTAAAGCACCGCCAAGTCCTTTGGGTTTTAAGCTATTGCTCGTAGTTCCCGGGCGGATAGTGGATGTACTACACTATCAATGTTTAGGGCTAGGCATAGTGGGGTATCTTAATCCCAGTTTGTACCGTAGCTTTCGTGGGTTCAGATTAAATAAAGCCACTTTCGTGGTTGAACTTCCTGCCTTCGTGTACGTATAACAGTCTTGAAGATGTTTGGCTTTAGTGTGAGTTTAAACTTAACCACTCTTTACGCCGCCGGCTATCAACTTGGGCCTCTCGTATAACCGCGGTGGCTGGCACGAGTTTTACCGGCCCTCTTAGCTTTAACTAAGTCAAGTTTTCACTCATGGCTTAATGTTTATCACTGCTGAGTTCCCTTGAGGGTGTGGCTTAGCAAGATGTCGTGGGCTCTACAGTATGTGCCTGATACCAGTTCCTTGTTCCCGGGCGGGGAACTGTAGGGCATTCTCACAGGGGCGCGGATACTTGCATGTGTAAATTTGGCTAAAGTTGATAATAAAGTCAGGACCAAGCCTTTGTGCCTTCGGGACTTTCTAGGGTCCATATTAACATCTTCAATGTTATGCTTTAGTTAAGCTACGCTAGC